ATAAAGAAATTTCTCATTAAGTTACGTACCTACTTAAAAAAGAATAAACCCCAATTTCAAGAAATTGTATCTTCTACCAAGACATTCACCGAGGAAGCGGAAACCTTTTTGAAGGAAGCTATTCAGGAGCACACTGAACTGTTTCTACTTGAGGAACAAGCATAAATTTATAACTCTAATTCTATTGTTAGAACAAGAGTTATTCTTGCGAATTATTTCTGATTCAAATCATTCAAAAAAGGGGTTTCTTGGTATCGCCACTTTAAAAATAGATGGAAAAAAATTGCGTCCAATAGGATTTGAACCTATACCAAAGGTTTAGAAGACCTCTGTCCTATCCATTAGACAATGGACGCTTTTCATTCCTATTTTATTCTTTCGCATTCTCCCCTTATCTTTTTTTTTGATAAAAAAAAATGAAAATTTTTTTAGGTAAAAAAAAAAAGAATGCATATTCGAATGGATGATGCATATAGAATAAGGAATATGGGGCGGGTAGCGGGAATCGAACCCGCATCGTTAGCTTGGAAGGCTAGGGGTTATAGTCGACGTTAATTTATCATTCTTAACGTCTCTAATTCAAAACCGAACATGAAAATTTTGTTTCATTCGGCTCCTTTATGGAAAATTTATGTATTCCCAGAAACAAAAATTAGATCCATAACATCTATGTCAGCTTTTCTTATTAAAGACACCCAAAGCCACTCGCTTTCTAGATGATCCCTCTAGAAAAGGGGGATTCTATTATCCCAAATCCGTCTAATCTAGTTACTTCGTTCCCTATTTCCACTCGAGGGATCCTGAGGAAAAGAATTAAATTTAGTTTCCACCGAGCTAAAATAATATGCTGATGGTTCTAGTAAACCAAAACTATCATTTTCTAGCTATTTGGCTTTAATCTTAGCTTATACAAGACAAAAATTGAAGATCTAGTTACGATTGGAAATGCACTTATGTTTTTTATCTTCATCCATAGATCCTTTACTTATATTTATTAATTGGAAGATTTGATCCAATTTTTTTTTTATTATGCTTCGTGACTCTATAACCCTTTTATTCAATTTCAATTGAACTTTGGATACAAATCGTGAGAATTTCTATTTTTCCTCAAATATGCTATTGAGGGGAAAAGGATAAAACTCTTTTTAGGAAATAAAGTTTTTTTTTGATCGGAATATGAAAAACCCGAAAGACCCCTTAACTTTTTAAGTTATTAATTGAACGAATCACACTTTTACCACTAAACTATACCCGCTTCATATTCATTATTATATATGAATATACCTTTTGTCGAACAAAGGAATGAGATGCTATCTTAATAGCATCAGACTCATTAAAACTTGAGCGTTGACACTTAATCCTCCCCGACCAGGGGTACTTGAAGTCGAAGTACAGAAAGTTTTTTAAAATAACCAAATTCTAATAAAGTTAGAATAAAGCAAAAAGTATCATTTTTCACTTGTTATAAGTCATTACTGACAGTCCAAAATCGAAGGAATTATTGAAGCTGGGCTATAACCACGACGAATTCCTCATTTTTTTTTTACTTTCCCTTCAACTGACCCATTTTTGAATTTGAACTCGGATTAATTGGATCTTAAATGTTCAATGTCCCTTGAATAAATAAAAGAGTTATGTTATATATGTTATAACATATTTGTGTTTCATTTTTTATATTATATTATTTAATATCTGTATGTGCTTTTTTCCAGTTAAATAATTAACTAAATTGAGAAAAAAGACTCAAAATTCAAAATACTACTTAATTCAAAATACTACTTAATACTAATTAATAAATACTAAACTAAAAAAAAATTATTAATTTGAATATTCTTTCATTTTCATATTTTATAGTATATTTTATAGTATTTTATATAGTATTATATTACTAATACTAAGAAATTTCACTTGGAATGGAGATAAAAATTGTCTTTATTCTTACTTCAATAACTTCAATAACAAGTATCTTTGATTTGATATAATAAAAAAAAATGAAATCATTTGATCTATGAAATGATTGATTCATCAGAAGTAATGTAATAACCCGGCCTGGTTAAGTACTGGCCGGGGGAATGGACTTTTCTTACAAAATGAAAATCAAGGAAGTAAGGTTTTTCAATTGAAATCTTTTTTTACTTCGCCTGTCACACCACATAAAAAATTTTCAATTTGAATTGGGAGAGATGGCTGAGTGGACTAAAGCGACAGATTGCTAATCCGTTGTACGAGTTATTTGTACCGAGGGTTCGAATCCCTCTCTCTCCGCTCCCCTCGATCGTTTCAGACTTTCAAAATCTTTTTTTTTTTATTCCTCACGTCCAGGATTACGGCCCGGATCATTAGATAAGAATCCAAAGATGAAGAGAGAAACAAAAAATATGACTACTGTGTAAACAAAGAGTTTGAGAGTAAGCATTACACAATCTCCAAGATTTTTTTTGAAAAGGGAAATAGATTGCCTATTTTTTATCACATACACTATGTTGACATAGTGCCCAAAAAAGAAACCAAAAATAGTGCCCAAAAAAGAAACCAAAAAGAAAATGAAGTCTTTTCTTGAAAAAGATAATTTTTATTAAATTTTTGTTTTTGTAATGTAATAATAATAAGAAAAGCAAGATTCTGATTCCTTCATTACCAAAAATTTTTGGTATTTTTGGTCATATCCATTATTTTGTATTGTGGGGTCTTTAGAAAGTCCTTGTTTACTGGAAGGTCAGAACGAGGAAATAAGTTGATCAAAATTTATCACCGTGCGATTATTCAATATAATACAAGAACAAGAATTTCTATTTTCGAATGGAGGGTTCATAATGTAAAATTTATAAGATCTTATAAATTTTTAGAAAATTTGTTTCGTATAAATCATGAATTTTTCGGAGCATTAAAGATTTTATCGAAAACTTACAGCAGCTTGCCAAACAAAGGCTAAGAGCAAAAATAGTACAGGTATGACAGGCATAACATCTATGATAGGATTGAAAAAGGCATAAGCCTCGGGCAATTTGCCGAAGAAAAAACTACTCGAAGAGAGGGTAGAATTAAGACAGATACAGATTAAACTAAAGATATTAAGCATAACAAACATTTCATTCTTGTAGATTAGAAAATTAGATTTTGATTGAGTTCTTTTTATGAGGGAAAAATTAAAAGGTAGGTCAAAAAACCTTCTTGTTCTTCGAACGCTCTCAAATCAAAAATCTTCCCTTTCATTCTCAAATGAGAATACAAGGAATTTTAGTTTCATACAATATCTTAATTTAATTTTATGGAATGATCAATCATTTTTTTCTATATTTTCATGTGTTGAATCCTAGCAGTAATATATTTCATATATATTTGAATTGGGATTGACGAACGACTAATACCAATATTAGTCTTTATTAGTATCAAAGATAAATTTGAAATCAAAATGGGGCGTGGCCAAGTGGTAAGGCAACGGGTTTTGGTCCCGTTATTCGGAGGTTCGAATCCTTCCGTCCCAGAGCGTCTACATGAGAAAGGAAAGATTCTTCTCTTTAACAAATTTCTCTTTAAGTTTGGAAATTTTTTTCTTTAATCTTGGATATAGTGTCACCTTTTGTTCTGATTTTTCTATAAAAAGAAAACTTTTTTCATTTACTTTTTCACAAATGCGATTGAGTGTACGGGTAGAAATAAAGATATTTCATTGAATTCTAAATTCAAAACAATTTTTGGGTATATCATTAAGAGACTACTATTTTAATAGTCATATTGAAGTAAGTTACTTAGGAAAACTCTTTTTTCCATGAAATCTGAATTCTCGTATTATGTAATTCATTATGGAATTCTGAATTGAAAGAGAAAAAAAGATCCTTTTCTATTTCATACTCATGAAAACAAAAATTTTTTTTTTAATGAACCTGGGTACTCGAAGAAATTTGAAAAATCCATATTATAAATATAGAGAAACTTATGACTTTTTCGAGTTATTGGAATAGCTTATATTTTGTTAATAACTGATTTTATTCCGGAATTGGAAAATCCATAGGGCCGTTCTTTTTAGATTTAGAGTTTATTTGTTCGAGAAGAATTTTTTCCATAATTTAACATCCCGAATGATCTGTTGAAGATTTTAATTAAATTAAAGGAAATGGATTCACTTTTCTTTTTTCTTTTTTAGAAATTTCTTTCACCCCATAGGATAGAGGGGCGAAATAACTTAAATCCTTTATAAGACTTTTTTCCAGATAATTATTTACCCTTCCCTAGCCCTAGATACATACATAAAAAATATTTTGTATCATTGAGCCAATGACTATTCATGATTCCATATTGAATCAATTGCATACCGTTTCAAAATAAAATTTAAAATGAAAGGAGTGTTATGGTAAAACTTCGTTTAAAACGATGTGGTAGAAAGCAACGTGCGACTTGAAGGACATAATTCACTGTGGATTCTTACATTCGCCATTTTCTATAGGAATGAAGATGCTCTTGAATCGACATAGTTTGTTCTGTTCCTATTAGGAACCCAATCCAAATTGGGTTGGTAAATAGGAATAGTACATGATGGAGCTCGAGCAAAACGTATTGATTCATTTATCGGGGGGGCGAATCTAGGGTTAGTAACAATTAATAAATTAGACTACTTTGTTAAGTATATCCTCAATATAGAAATGAAAATTTGAAATTGCAGGATTCAAATCCCAACAAGTTTGAAATAAAATAAATAAAATTTTGTATATTACATTACAAGGGAAAAAATCGTTCATATTATCTTTCCATAGAAGGAAATAACAAAAAACAAAAGGTATGTTGCTGCCGTTTTGAAAAAGGGGATAAGGATCACCAAAGTAATGTCTAAACTTAATGATTAAAAAAAAAAAGTAAAGAGAAAGAATTCCGGAACAAGGAAACACTATTTTCAATTGTCTCGATATTTTATTTTTTAGTATAATGATGGAGACTAAAAAAAGATTCGAGACGAAACAAACAAAAGAGGTTAGAGACGACTCAAGAAATGCCGAAGGATTTACCTTCGGACTTACCCAACTTGAGTTATGAGTACGAATGATATTTCTTTTTTTTTTTTTCTTTTTTTATGTAAGTAAGAACAGAAAAACTTAAATCATAGTCTAAGTCATAAATTTTTTTATATATTTTACATTATATACAGAAATATTAGAATCATTTTTTCTCGAGCCGTATGAGGAGAAAACCTCTTATACGTTTCTAGGGGGGGTTATTTATCTATATCTATCCCAATGAGCGATCTATCAAATCGTTGCAATTGATGTTCGATCCCGACGAGAAGGAAGAGATCTTCGAAAGGTGGGTTTTTATGATCCAATGAAAAATCAAACTTATTTAAACGTTCCTGCTATTCGTTATTTCCTTGAAAAAGGTGCTCAACCTACAGGAACTGTTCATGATATTTTACGAAAAGCAGAATTTTTATTTTAAAAGAATTCATAAAAGAAAAAAAAATTAGAAAAAAGAAAGGTAACTAGTATAAATTTGTGTGGTAATTATTTACTCACAATTGCTCTTTTCTTGTTCTATATGATGTTTTATATATACCATATTTATTGTTGTGCCAATTCAACACAAATCCTTATTTTTTCTAATTTTTTTTTTTCTTTTCTCAACAATTTATTCATATTGACAATGGTGTATCGAACAAATATAATTCGAGCGTAGATAAATAGATCTGTTTATTTCGATCCTTATTTATTTATGGGTTTTTCTTTTACTTCATTAAAATTATGGGTTTGCCAAATTTACTATTTGTTATATAAGATATATTTTTTTAACGAAAATCAAAAATTTTTTCTATTTTCTAAAAAAGGGGGGCGGTCTTTAAATGTAAATTTGTAGATTTTTTTTATCTGTCTTTAATTTAATCCAATCCACTTTGCTATTTTGTTTAATTGATTATCTAATCTTTCCTTTATATTTCTTTTGAATTCAAAATTCAATGTTTTTACGTAGTTGTATAGTTCAATTCCATTTTTTCCACTTGTATATACATATTTATCTGGGTTGCTAACTCAATGGTAGAGTACTCGGCTTTTAAGTGCGATTATGGTTTTTTACACATTTGAATGAAGTAACGAATTCGTCCAGACTTTTGGTAGAGTCTATAAGACCACGACTGATCCTGAAAGGTAATGGATGGAAAAAACCGCATGTCGTAATAAAATAATAAGAAAAAATGGAATTGAATTTTCATTTTTTCTTATTATATTCTTTCTTAATTTTTTTTTTTTTATTTTAAGAAATTCACAGTTAGAGTTTGGTCTAGTGAATAAATGGATAGAGCTCTATGGCTCTAATTCTGGTAAAAAAAAAAAGCAACGAGCTTTTATTCTTAATTTGAATAATTTCCCGATCTAATTAAACGTTAAAAATAACTTAGTGCCTGATGTGGGGAAGGGGTCTCTTGTAAATGGACCTTTGATTCTTTTTTTTTATTCTTAAAAAAAAAATCCTACCTATTTTCTATTATGGATTGGAAACTAATGTGTAGAAGAAACAGTATACTGACAAAAAAAATTTCCAAAGTCAAAAGAGCGATCGGGTTGCAAAAATAAAAGATTTTTTATCCTCTGATAATTTATTTAATAGAACGAAGATAAACCTATTGGATAGTATAAGGGGAGAGGAAAAAGATCTGTTGATTGGACTCTGTATTTCCGGGGTATATATTTTTTTCATACATGATACATACTCTGTTCTGACCGTATTGCACTATGTATAATTTGATAATACAAGAAATACCTATTGTTTCTGGTTCAAGTAGAAATTGAAGTCAATGGAAGAATTACAAGGATATTTAGAAAAAGGTAGATCTTGGCAACAATATTTCCTATATCCGTTACTCTTTCAGGAGTATATTTATGCACTTGCTCATGATCATGGTTTAAATGGTTTGATTTTTTATGAACCCGTAGAAGTTTTTGGTTATGATAATAAATCTAGTTTATCACTTGTAAAACGTTTAATTACTCGAATCTATCAAAAGAATTCTTTGATTTCTTCGGTTAATTATTCTAACCAAAATTTATTTATTGGTCACACTCACAACATTTTTTTTTATTCTCATTTTTATTCTCAAATTATATCAGAAAGTTTTGCAATTATTGTGGAAATTCCATTTTCCTTGCGATTAGTATCTTATTTAGAAAAAAAAGAAATACCAAAATATCATAATTTACGATCAATTCATTCAATTTTTCCTTTTTTAGAGGACAAATTATTGCATTTAAATTATGTTTTAGATATACTAATACCTCATCCTATCCATATGGAAATCTTGGTTCAAATCCTTCAGTGCGGGATTCAAGATGTTCCCTTTTTACACTTATTGCAATTCTTTCTTCACGAATACCATAATTGGAATAATCTCTCCATTACTCAGAAGAAATCTATTTATGTTTTTTCAAAAGAAAATAAAAGATTATTTTGGTTCCTATATAATTCTTATGTATTTGAGTGCGAAATTTTATTAGTGCTTATTCGTAAACAATCCTCTTA